ATGTTTCTTGACAATACTTGGGATGGAGAAAATACCAATTCAAATTGAAAATAATGTTACTGCATGGATCGGGGTTATAAATTTTCTCCTTTTCATCGATTAAATAATATTTCAATTTAATTACTTGAAAGGTCTGTTTTAAATTGTCAAGTTGCAAATAGTTCTTTACCAAGATCTGATTATGAGTTATTAAATGGTAAAATGAATAAACATTCGCAATTCGAATTAGAGGGACTGTTCCTAAAGGCCCCAGCGAATTCTGAATTGGAATTACAGGATCTTTTGTAATGTTAATTGATTCTTTTATCCCATTGTGTATCACATTGTGATTGTGATATTTTACATCGTTGAATGGACCCATTCGAAAACAATTGGATGATGACAAAATTATCAACGATTGGAATCCCGTATTTCTATTCAACAACGTATGAATAGTTCTTTTATTTTGATTAAGGGGTTGTTGAATTATTGCCTTGGAATAAATCGAAGAAAACGGATTTCTTTTTGTGCAATCTAATCCATTATCCGAGAACAATCCTGAGCCCGAGGGATCATTCCTTTTTCCGATATATGAAAAAGTGGATTTCAGCAAGTCGATTCTTAGTAAATGTCGAATCAAACCATTTACCCTTATTTCAACAAAGGAAGCACGGGCTTCTTGACTAGAAGAACTTTTTTTGTCTTGGTCCCAATTCAATACTAAACAAGTCCGAACTAATTGAATATTTGTATCAGAAATTCCTCGAATTGGTTTACCATTTCCATAAAGGATATAATTGACAACTCGAAGTTTCACATTATCCCTTTCCTGCAACAGATCCGGAGGGAAAAGTGTTCCTAAAGTTATACCGTCCGTTATTTCATATGTGACGACAGGCCGAACCAAAACAAAATACTTTTTCTTACTAGGTGTGATTCGTTGAACATAGATCCAATTTTCCCGTTTTTTCGATTCCTTAGAATTTCGTTTTCCTGTTCTTAGTGGTATCAAAACGCCGCTATGTCGGGATATCTTATCTGTCTCTCCGGGAAAATGGATATCTCCAGAAAAGATTTTAAGTTCAATTCTTTTTTTTTTTCTCTCCACTCGGACCAACCCGGCTACGCGGCTTCTCATATTTAAAGTAATTTGTGTATCTACCCCAATGATACTATTGTTCCGTACCATTATGGAAGAAGATCCGGGTAATATATGCACTTCCTCGGGAATGAAAAAAAACCGATCGACTTTCATTTGGTATTTTGGACTAAATTCCTTGCCTCCTCGATACTCAATCAAATCCTCTTTTTTGACGATTGAATGCATTTCTAGAGTCCCATATTTAGTAATGCCCGAACTCTTTCTTCTGTATCTAGGATCGTCCAAATAAGCAAGAATACTATTTCTACGGAAAATGCCGTTGATGGGGATTTCAATCAAGATATCTGAAGGGGGCGTTAGTCCGTTCTCGCGTTCTTGAATCGATTGGAGTGGGATGATGAATCTATTTCTTCGCCTCTTTGAGAATAAATCAGAATTCTGGTAGAGAAGGGTCGGATCTACGAGATTACAACGACCAGTACATATAATTCGACTAAGGTCTGAATAATCAGGAATCCTATCTTCTTTTTTACCCGAAAAATCTGAAGTAAAGAATTTTTCTCTCAACTGATCATCCGTCCCTGAAAGGTTAAAACTCTTGACAGAACGAGAATTCGCACTCATTTGATCTTGATCCTTGTGGATCGAAAGTGAAACTAGACTGGATCCGCGTGGCTCTCCTAATAATATCCATAAATGACTTGTTTTTGGTAATAGATGAACACTTCCGTATGTAAATTCGGGTGCATGATATACATCGGTGCTCCAGTGCATTTCTCCGTCTGAGTCAGAATAAATATGTTTTCGAATCTTCTCTTTAAAATTCAAAGTGGATGTTCCCGCGCGAATCTCGGCAATCACTTGTTCTGATTCTACATATTGATCGTTTTGAACTAAAAGAAAACTTTGGGATGGAATATTTACATTATGTCGAATATCTTCACTCTCAATAGTTACATACAAGTTTATAGAACAGAGAAGGGCGGGATGCCCATGGCGTGTACGTGTCGGATGAACTAAATCCTCATTGAATTTGATTTTTCCATTAGAAGGGGCTCGCACGTGTTCTGCAGTACCCCCTGTGAATACTCCACCGGTATGAAAAGTTCTTAATGTTAATTGAGTGCCCGGTTCTCCAATTGATTGGCCCGCAATAATACCTACAGCTTCTCCCAATTCAACCAGGTCGCCATGAGTAGGACTCCGGCCATAACATAATCGACAGATCCAAGATGCACTCCTACAAGTAAAGGGAGTTCGAATAGCTATTGGTTGTGCTCGAAAGGTTATGAATCGATTTACAAGTCCGATCCCAATGTCTTGATTTCTAGTGGCAATACAGCGTGTGCCCATATATATATCATCGGCTAATACACGACCAATTAATGTTTGGATAAAAATCCTTTCTGGCATCATACC